AAAAAGTGATTCTAATTTAATAATTTAAAAAAGAAAAATCATTTTTTAGTGTATTAAAAAAATCAAAAAACGTTCTTATTTTTTTATGACTTTTTTGGAAAAACTGGTTGTTAAAGCCTGTAAGCCACGAAACCAAAAGGCCGTCTTGTTCATTTCCCTTCAACAAAGATAAAAAAAGGCAAACGGCCTCTTTACATTTATGTTTATAAGTGTAATATTCGATTTTTTCATTTCATTTTTACAAATAAAAGCTTTTGGTAAACGTGTTAGGCATGCTTTAATGACAAACGTTTTTTGCCGAAAAAGCGAAGGAAGCTCTTGTTGCTTTTTTTAGTCTACTTAGGCGTTAGTAATAAGTAGGTAAAAAATAAACTTCGCTGTTTTTTTGAGAAATCTCTGGTCAGTTTTACTCCTGTAAGATGAATCTTCTGCGAAACAGGAACTGAAATTAACAAAGACCCCGCTAATATTAGAGAAAAGTGAGCGGGTATGTAGTTAGTTAAGCTGTATTAGTTTTTAGCAATGTAAAAAATAAACTAATCCGTTAAACGGGACCTTAGTAAGTGATAGTCTTGTATTTTCGTTGTTTTAGCTTAATAATATCTTTAACTTTTAAAGTTTTGGAAAAGCTCCTCCTTTGTTGCTACAAGACGTAAAGCATGATCCATAGAGAATTAGTACTGTGAAGGAACACAAATAACCTTGTAAGGTTAATCTTTTATTATAAAACGAAAACTAAACCTAAAGCAAGTCGCTGTTTTCTTTTTTGTCAAAACGTACCTTTGGTATAATGGTTCTGTGAGTTTTTTAAAGACGTGGCATTCTCTAATGGAACTAGAAAATTTTTCAATTTCGGTTTCGTACCAAGAATTAGATGCCTAATCGTACGCGAAAAAGCTTTAGTGAAAACAAAAACAGCTAAATAATTTAGTTAGGTTAGTAATTTTTTTTGATCAAAAATACTTTATTTTTAAACGAGAATTTTCCTATTCAAAAATCAAAAACGAGAATTTTGCCATTCAAAAAAAATTTATTCCCCAAAACACGTACGGCCTTTGGCTTTCCACGCACTGCACTGCGTCGAAAGGAGGGTTTTTCCTCATACTAAAACACGTACGGCCTTTGGCTTTCGACGCACTGCACTGCGTCGAAAGCTAACTACGTTATTCAAAGTTGTTTTTTCTAATGTCGCTTTAAAAAGACCCGAATTCAAACGAGCTATCCACTTCCTGGTCGAATCTGTTGCATCCAATATGAGAAGGACCGAACCCGTGTTTGTGGCAATAAACTGGGATGAGATGTGGATAGGAGTGAAAGGCTTATCAAGTTTGGGGTTAGCTGGTTCTCCACGAAAAGTGTGTTGGCACTAACAATTGCTCATTTTGTGTGGGTAGAGTTCCTTTAATGTAAAAGAGGGGTTGTTTGCCCTGCCTTTTATTTTATTAGCTCCAAATCACATAAAACGCAAAAATTGAAACAGAGATTTGGTGCTAAGATCATTTCTCTAAAGGGTAACAGCCCTAAATGCTCTTTAAGGTCCTTAAGCACGTAGCTAAAATAATTTGATATTCGACATAGCTTTAAAGTAGGCTTGGAATCAGCCACCTTTTATGAACGCGTAATAGTGCAAAATCGTAAATATTAAAAATTTTTAATGTTTTGGGTTTTTTGGCGCCGAAAAGGCATATTATCAACAAAAAAATAATGGTAGTGGAGTGTTCTGTAAAAATACATTTTTTAAGATTGTAAACAATTAAATTGCATAATCAGAAGAAAAAATACAGGAATGAGTAACATGTTTTTTTATCGAATTAAAAACGCCGTAAACGCTTGGTTTCCTTTTTTTTGATAAAAAGGGTTAAGCAAGTTCTAAAAAAAGCCCGAACGGGTGAGCTTGATGAAGTTAAAAAAAGTTTGGTTTAGAAGTAGTAATTAGTTTGTGCAGCTAGTTCGTTGGCTCGCGCTATTTTCAGCTAAAACTCTTTTCTGGAAATACCAACCTTTTTTATGATTGTACTAAAACCAACACCGGTTTGTTTGTTTTCTTCAATGAAGGCGTTTGGGTTAATTTTTGTAAAGGAATTCGGCAAATTTACTCTGTACTTTCGAAATAAGGAGGTTTGTGCAAGTGTTTTGCATAAAATTGTAAAAAGAGAAGAGCGACTGTTTATCAACAACACAGGACTTTGCAAAGGAGAAATCTTTAGTATAAAGTTCGAAACCTGCCCATTACTTGTAACAAAAAATACAAAGTTTTTTGCTTTTTTTTAATGTCTCGTAAATGGCGGCGATAACCCTGATCGTCCTAAGGTAGCGAAATTCCTTGTCGGCTAATTACCGACCCGCATGAATGGTGTAACGACTCTTCTGCTGTCTTTACAAAACACCCAGTGAAATTGAAATTTTTGTGAAGATGCAAAAATTTTTTAGAAAGACGGGAAGACCCTTTGAACCTTTACAACAAATATTCCTTGAAAAAAACAATTAGTCTGTTTAGAATAGGCAGAGGTTTAATATCAATAATGAAATACTGCCCTACTAATCTTGTTTTTTTCTAATCTTTTTAGGGAGACATGGCATGTTTGGTTGTTTTGCTGGGGCGGTATCCTCTCAAAAAGTATCGGAGGTGTTTATAAAGTAAAAAAGAAAAAAAAAGAACTTTTTTTTAAGTACAAGGATTATCTTTTTGCTTGATGATAAAAACGGTAGTTTAAGTCAGGACGAAAGTCTAACCTATTGATCCAACGTTATTTAGAGGAAAAGTCGTTGCTATCAGATTACAAGGTACTCTAGGGATAACAGGCTAATTCTACCAAAAAGTTCTTATTAACGGTAGTGCTTGGCACCTCGATGTCGACTCATCTCGTCCTGGAGCTGCAGGCGGTTCCAAGGGTTTGGTTGTTCGCCAAAAAAAGAGGTACGTGAGTTGGGTTCAGAACGTCGTAAGACAGTTTGGCTCCTATCTCCTAAAAATGTAAGGTAACTAACTTAGAGTTGAAGTAATAGATCTTGTGTACGAAAGGATCAAGGTGTAATGACCGCTGGTAAATCCGTTGTTTTATAAACACGCGTTGAATTGCTAAGTCGTATACAGCTAACAATTGAAAACAACAATATTGGAAGCTTTTACTAAAAAAAACTCTAAAAAAAGGGTAGAATTCCCTTTTTCGCAACTGCCTTTGTTTTTGTATAAAGTTTTCGCAAAAAGTATGCAAACTTGTTTTTTAAAAGTTAGTAATTTGATGTTTTGAGGGTTAATTAAACACTTCAAACAATTAGTTTCGTTTTTGTTGAAATGTTTCATGGGTTTTTTGTTAAACTTCCCTCGTAATTAAAAAAAGAATTTTATTTTCGCCATTAATTCGTACTTTGACCTTGGTTTATAGCAGCGATGAAGTTGTGTTGAAGTGGGGTAATCCAAAAAGAAAAGTAAAGCCGGTTGTGTTTTGGTAGCTGTTGGTTATTTTTTTAAGGTACACCCCTCTTTTTTTTTATTTGTTGTTTTTCTTTTTTAGCCCCTTCTTCAAATTTAGAGCTGTTAAAAAAGGGTTTGTGAATTGATGCCTTCAAAATTTATTCATTTTCTTTAAACAAGCCGGTTTTTTCTTGTTTTTTCAGTTTATATATACATATACATGCGACAACTTCATCCTTTTCATCTCGTAGATCCTAGCCCGTGGCCTTTTTTTTCAGCGTTCGGGGCTTTTTGTCTAGTTACTGGTCTTACAATGTTTATACACCGTTTCAACGGTGGTTTTTTTTTTCTGTGTTTTGGTTTTTTTCTCGTTCTGTATGGGATGGCTGTTTGATGACGTGACGTTATCAGAGAAGGAACGTTTCAAGGACACCATACCAGGGCTGTGCAGTCGGGGCTTCGGTGGGGTATACTTCTATTTATTGCGTCGGAGGTTATGTTTTTTTTTGCTTTTTTTTGGGCATTTTTTCACGCAAGCCTAGCCCCGACCGTTGAAATTGGTGCGGTATGGCCTCCGAAGGGCCTTGAAGTCCTAAACCCCTGACAAATTCCGCTTCTAAATACCGTTATCCTTCTTTCTTCTGGTGCTTCTGTAACGTGGACACATCACGCTATTCTTGCAGGATATCGGTGACAAGCAGTAGTTTCACTAGTTCTTACAGTTGTTCTGGCTGTTGTTTTTACAGCACTCCAAGGAGTTGAGTATGTTGACGCTCCTTTTACACTATCAGACGGCGTTTACGGGAGCACCTTTTTTATGGCAACAGGTTTTCATGGATTTCACGTCCTAGTCGGATCTTGTTTTCTTATTGTTTGTCTTTTTCGCCTTCGTTCAGGTCAGTTTACAAAAAGACATCACGTAGGGTTTGAAGCTGCCGCGTGGTATTGACATTTTGTGGATGTTGTTTGGCTTTTTCTATTCATTTCTATTTATTGGTGAGGAGGAGTTTAACCTCTAGAACTTATTCCTTATTTTTGTCCCGGCAAGATGCCTGAGTGGTTTAAAGGGCCGGTTTTGAAAGCCGTTAAGCTTTTGCTTCGGGGGTTCGAATCCCTCTCTTGCCGTTTTTAAGTAAACGATGTATCTTTGTCTTTTTCTATTTCCGTTTTTTGGGTTTCTCGTGTCAGGGAGTTTTGGTCGGCTTTTTGGTAAACAAGGAGCTGCGTTTATTGCAACTTTTTGTGTTTGTTGCTCTTGCCTTTGTTCGTTTGTTGCTTTTTATGAAGTAGGGCTTACGTCTTGTCCTGTAACGCTATCACTGTTTCCTTGGATTTGCGTAGACGTGGTTGAAAGTTTTTGATCTATCTCTGTAGATTCGCTAACAGCCGTGATGCTTGTTGTTATTACTACAATTAGCAGTCTTGTACATGTTTATTCTATAAGTTACATAAAAGACGACCCTTTTCTTGCTCGTTTTATATCCTACCTTTCTCTTTTTACTTTTCTAATGCTTAGTCTGGTTCTTGCAGATAATTACCTGCAACTTTTTTTTGGGTGGGAGGGTGTTGGCCTCGCTTCGTTTCTTCTAATTAGCTTTTGGTCGAGCCGACTTCAAGCTTGCAAAGCAGCCACTAAAGCAATAATTATAAACCGGGTTGGAGATGTCGGGCTAGCCCTTGCACTTTTTTGTTTTATTCTAATTTTCGGGAGCGTAGAATACTCTACTATTTTTTCTTGTAGTTCAAAAGTTGCGTTTTGTACCTTCCTTTTTTGTCAGTTTAAGGTAGATATTCTTAGTTGTATAGGGGTTCTTCTCCTTATTGGCGCTTCTGGAAAATCGGCACAAATTGGACTCCATACTTGACTGCCGGATGCCATAGAAGGGCCTACGCCAGTTTCTGCCCTAATTCATGCAGCTACGATGGTTACGGCAGGAGTGTTCGTTCTTGCAAGGTCATCACCTATTCTAGAATTTTCACCCGTTGTTCTTTTTTTTGTCAGCCTCGTCGGCGCGTTCACTGCGTTTTTTGCTGCTACAACGGGCCTCGTACAAAACGACCTTAAACGCGTTATTGCTTATTCTACGTGTTCTCAACTAGGTTATATGGTTTTTGCTTCTGGCCTATCTCAATACGCTCTGGGTGTTTTTCATCTATCAAATCACGCTTTTTTTAAAGCACTTCTTTTTCTTGGTGCTGGTTGCATTATTCACGCTATAAAAGATGAGCAGGACCTGCGTAGAATAGGAGGTCTCGCTTATCTACTTCCGTTTACGTATTCATTTATACTTGTAGGTTCGCTAGCCCTTGTTGGGTTTCCTTTTCTAACAGGTTTTTATTCAAAAGACGCAATTCTTGAGTTTTCTCTTTCTAATTTTAGCGTTACGGGCGGACTTTGTCACTGGTTTGGTGTAATTTCTGCTCTTTTTACATCCTTTTACTCGTTTAGGCTACTTGTTCTAGGGTTTCTAGGCTACCCAAACGGTTTTAAATCTTTTTATAAAAACTGTCATGAAGCTCCACTCTTTATAGCTGTTTCTCTTATTCCTCTTGGACTAGGCAGTCTGTTTATTGGATTTTTTTGTCGAGAGCTTTTTCTTGGGGCGGGAACTCCTTTTTGGGCTAATAGTATATTTATTTACCCAGTTCGGGAATCTATAATCGAAGCGGAATGTGCTCCGGTTATTCTAAAGCAGATCCCTCTTTTTTTTACAGTGATGGGCGCAGCTGTTTCTTTTAGTTTTATATACCATAACCCAATAATCACATATCGATTCCTTTTTTTCAATCAAATGTTTCGTGTGTTTTATACTTTTCTTAATCAAAGATGGCTTTTTGATAGGGTTTATAACGAAAGTTTTGCAAAAGCCTTTCTTTTTTTCGGGCACGCTATTAGTTTTCGTATAGTTGATAAAGGAGCTCTAGAAATTCTAGGCCCGTTTGGGATTGTTTTTATTTTTCCGGGACTTTCAAAACAACTGATTTCCCTGCAATCTGGTCGAGTATATCATAATGTCCTTTTTATTGTTTATGGCCTAGGGTTTCTGCTATGTAGTCCTCTTTTTTATTCATCGAATGGTTGTTTTTTTCTAATTTCTGTTGGTTGTTGAATCGTTTTTCGTGTTTTTTAATAACAACTTGCTCAAATATAATTTAGATTTTTGTTTTTTATGTCCTGGCTAGAAATTCTAATCCTTTTTCCCTTTATAACCTCTTTTAGTCTTCTTATCATTTCATTTACAGAAGCGCAAAAAAAACTAGTCGCTCTATGAGGCGCGCTTGTGCCGCTACCAATTTCACTTTTTGCTTGGGTAGGTCTCGACCATGCAAATTTTCAGCTTCAAAATATTATTTGTTACTCTGTCCTACCTGGAACTAATTCCGAAGTCGTGCTGGGACTAGATGGCCTTTCTGCGCCTCTTGTAAGTCTAACCTGTTTTCTTTGTCCGCTTTGTATTCTCGCAGGCTGACAAGTTATTAGGGTAGGAGTTACGGAATATCTTGTTTCGTGGCTTCTACTGGAAGGTCTTCTAGTCGCCGTTTTTACCACTTTTGATCTTCTTGTTTTTTATATTCTTTTTGAAGCGACTCTAATTCCGATATTTGTTATGATCGGTATTTGAGGTTCTCGACTACGTAAAGTAAAAGCGGCGTATCAACTTTTTCTATATACTCTTTTTGGTTCTGTTTTTATGCTACTTGCTCTGCTACTAATTTTTGCACAGGTCGGGTCATTTGATTATGGTGTGCTAATTGCTTCAAATTTTAGTATAGAACGTCAACTACTTCTTTTTCTATCCTTTTTTCTTGCGTTTGGTATTAAAATTCCAATGGTTCCTATACATCTCTGGCTTCCAGAAGCGCATGTTGAAGCACCAACTGGAGGGTCTGTCATCCTTGCGGGTATTCTACTTAAACTTGGGGGATACGGTTTTCTTCGATATACGCTTCCACTTTTTTCAGAAGCTGTTCTTTTTTATACTCCGCTAGTTCATACAGTTTCTCTTCTAGGTATTCTATATGCATCTTTTACGACCCTTCGTCAAATTGATATGAAAAAGGCGATCGCTTATTCTTCTATTGCGCATATAGGAGTAGTTACTCTTGGTATTTTTAGTGGTAACCTCATGGGACTAGTAGGTTCTTGTGTTCTTATACTTGGTCACGGGGTGGTTTCCCCCGGACTTTTCCTTTGTATTGGGGTTCTGTATGACAGGTATAAAACACGCCTTGTCCGTTATTACGGAGGACTTGCTCAAGTAATGCCTCTTTTTTCAGCCGTTTTCCTTTTCTTTAGCATAGCAAATCTAGGTCTGCCTGGAACAGCTAATTTTGTCGGCGAATTCCTTTGTTTTTCTGGGTGTTTTCAAAGTAATAACTCTGCCGCAGTTCTGGCTTGTTCCGGTATGATTAGTAGCGCTGCTTATAGCCTCTGACTTTTTTGCCGAATTTCATTCGGAACGCTAAAAACTGTTTCTTTTCTACAAGTAGCGGATCTTAACCGGCGCGAGTTTTTTATGTTTGCACCCCTTGTTTTTATAACGCTTTGGGTTGGTTTCTATCCTAAGCCTGTAATATCTCTTCTGTTTGTCCCTCTTTCTTGTATTCTCGAACTAGGTTTTTAATTTTTTATACTTAAAAAAGCTAAGTTTTTTTTTTAGATGTTTCCGTTTTCTGTTCACTCTCGTTTTTCGTATTTTTCTTTTTTTAGTAATGACCTGGTATCTCTTCTGCCAGAAATTTTTCTCGTTTGTTGTATTTGTCTTTTTCTTGTACACGGTGTTGTATTCAGTAAGACAGGACGAATCCTGTCCACAAATGTTGCAAATCTTTCAATCCTTGCTCTGGTTTTTGTTTGTATTCTTCTTTGCTGTTCTCCTGGGGGTAACTACCTCGCAGCATATTCATGTTTTTTTGAAGATGATTTTATTCGTATAATTAAAGTTTTTCTTCTTCTTACTTGTATTTTTTGTGTTACACTGAGTCTTTTTTATATTCAACTGGAAAAAAGCAACACGTTCGAATATTCTGTGCTTCTCCTAATTTCTCTTTTTGGAATAATTGCGGTACTGGGAGCAAACGATTTTCTTTCTCTATACCTAGGGCTAGAACTTCAAGCACTCTCCTTTTATACCCTTGCAGCAAACGTAAGGGTTTCTGAGTTTGCAACCGAGGCGGGTCTTAAGTATTTTGTTATAGGTGCAGTAGCTTCCGGATTTTACCTCTTTGGCGCTTCTCTTCTTTATGGCTTCACTGGTTGTGTGCGATTTTCCGATTTTTCACTCCTACTTTCACATATAGCCCCCGCTGAAGTTGAAGGTATTTTTCTCGCCTTTTTCATTTTTTTTTCGAGTTTTCTTTTTAAAGTTGGAGCAGTTCCGTTTCACGCATGAGTTCCTGATGTTTATGAGGGAACTTCCCTTAACGTTACAGCTATTTTTGCTCTTCTTCCAAAGCTTGCACTTTTTGGAGTAATAACACGTCTTCTTTTTTGTTACTTTTTTTCACTTTTTGATGTTTGACAATTTCCTTTCGTTCTTTGTGCGGTTTTTTCGTTTGTGTGAGGAAGTCTTGCTGCTCTTGGACAAGGGCGTATTAAACGGCTTCTAGCATACGGGGGTATTAGTCACAGCGGTTATCTGCTTTTTGGAGTATGTTCTGGTACTGTCTATGGAGCACAAGGAGTTGTTATTTATCTTCTAAGTTATATTCTTTCAGGAGTTACTATATTTTGTTCGCTTGTTGGACTTCGGTTTTCTAGGGTCCGATATATCGCGGATTTTGCGGGTCTTAGTCTTTTTTCACCAGGGGTTGCTTTTGCAATTGCTGCTTCGCTTCTCTCTGCTGCAGGAATTCCGCCGGTTGTCGGTTTTTTTGGAAAACTTTCCATTTTTCTATCTGCTCTAGCAGGCTCTCTTTATGTTGGTGCGCTTTTTGGGGTGCTTTGTTCCGTGATTAGCACTTTTTATTATCTGCGTATTCTAAGAACAATTTTTTTTGAAAACGGGTCCCGCCCCCTAGGTGCTTTCTTTTCTTTTTTTGGGTCCTACTTTTCAAAAGAACTTTCTTTTCTTGTTGGGTTTTGTGCAGTACTCCTATTTTGAATTCCCATAAACCCCCGCATTCTTTTTTTTATTTCTTTTTATAGTTCAATCGGACTTATCGGATTGTCTATGGTTGTAGATAGCGTAGCACAATTGGTAGTGCGACAGGCTCATAACTTGGAGGTTAAAGGTTCAAATCCTTTCGCTATTTTTTTATAATAATGCTATTTCAACAATCTATTCTTTGTTTTATTGCAGGCCTTGCTTGCGGCGCGGGCTTTCTCGTTATCAGCTCTAAAAGTCCCGTACATTCTGTTCTTTCGCTTATTTTTTCTTTTGTTCTTTGTTCTTTTGTTCTTCTTACTCTAGAAATAGATATTCTGGCACTTATTTTTCTAATTGTTTATGTTGGTGCAATTGCAATTCTTTTCCTTTTTGTTGTTATGATACTGAATGTTAAAGTTGCTGAGGCTAGGGCTAATCTTTTTCAATACTTTCCTCTTGGTTTTTTTCTGCTAAGTCTTCTGTATTTTGATCTAGGGCTTCTAATGCCAGCCTCTTTTTCTGTAGATGTTGCTCACTTTATTCCTTTTTATCTAGAGTGGCCCAAAGCAGTCCTTTCATTTGGGTGTCTAGAGTCTATTGGTTTTCTTCTTTACACCTATTTTCCGTTTTATCTTATAGGTGCCGGGCTTCTACTACTACTAGCTATAGTCGGTGCAATTCTTCTTACTCTTCATCGTGGGGTTGGTGTGCACCGTCAAGAAGTTTCGTTTCAAAATCGGCGCGATTGGGTTGAAGTACTACATATGGTTCAATAAATAAGAGGTTCTGGTGATTTCTTAGCGCATAAAATTTCATCTTCTGTAGCTCAGTGGTTAGAGCATGTGGCTGTTAACTACAAAGTCAAGAGTTCAAATCTCTTCAGAAGAGTTAATGCGGGTTTTTGCATTGGTTGCATGTTGGGCTCATGTCTCAGTTTTGATAGGTTCGATTCCTATACCCGCTTCTTTTCTTTACACATGTCTAGGTCTGTTTGAAAAGGTGTTCTAAATTACGCTCTTAATGATCTCTGTTTTCGTTTTTTTATAGTACTTCCTATTTATTATAAAAAAAATATTTATATAGAAAACATACGAAAGAGTCGGCGGTTTCTAGTTATAGAAGAAACCGTCGGTTTTCGCATTGGTGAATTTTTCAAAACTCGTCGTCGTCGAAAAAAACGATAGCTAGGAAAAGTGGCTGAGCGGTTTAAAGCTTCAGCTTGCTAAGCTGACTCTTAATACTTAAGACGCAGGTTCGAATCCTGTCTTTTCCGTTTTCATTTATTTGATTTTTTTTGTTTATAGTTCAAATGGTGTAGTGGTAGCACGCGAGTTTCCAAAACTTAGGGTAGGGGTTCGATTCCCTTTTTGAATGTAACAAAACGTTTAGTTTTAACCTTCTTTATTTACGGAAGAAATCTTATTCTCTTTTCCCCCCTGAATAAATACGCCCGGTGGCGATTTTTTACAAAAAAACAATGGACAATGTGTTTTTGTATCTTTATACGTATAACCATAACAAGTTTTATTTTTAGTGAACACTAATGGCTATTTCTACTTTTAGTTTTAAACAACGCAGCTCTCTTTTTCGAGAGCCAGCCGTTTCTCTGATTAATGATCATCTTATCGAATATCCGACTCCATCAAATCTAACATATGCTTGAAGTTTTGGATCAATTGCCGGCATTTGTCTGCTTCTACAAATTCTAACGGGTGTTTTTCTCGCAATGCATTACGCCGCGTCTGTAGACCTGGCTTTTCTTTCTGTTGAACATATCATACGTGACGTTAATGGCGGTTGATTTCTACGCTATATGCACGCAAACGGGGCCTCTATGTTCTTTATCGTGGTTTATCTTCATATATTCCGGGGTCTCTATTATGGAAGCTATGCAGCTCCGCGGGAAGCCGTTTGGTGTATTGGTGTTGTTATTCTTCTTCTCATGATTATTACAGCATTTATTGGGTATGTTCTTCCCTGAGGACAAATGAGTTTTTGAGGAGCAACTGTTATTACAAGCCTAGCTAGCGCAATTCCCGTAGTTGGTAATCATGTTGTTACGTGACTTTGGGGCGGTTTTAGCGTTGATAATGCAACACTTAACCGTTTTTTTAGTCTTCATTATCTTCTTCCTTTTATCATCGCGGGGGCTAGCCTCGTTCATCTTGCTGCACTCCACCAATACGGCTCAAACAACCCCCTTGGCGTTGTTGCGCATACAGACAAAATTTCGTTTTATCCTTATTTTTACGTAAAAGATCTTGTTGCTTGAGTACTTTTTGCTATTTTTTTTAGTTTTTTCGTTTTTTTTGCACCAAATGCTCTCGGTCACCCCGATAATTATATTGAAGCAAACCCAATATCTACCCCAGCTCACATTGTTCCAGAATGATACTTTCTATGAGTTTACGCAATTCTTAGAAGTATTCCAAATAAGCTTGCTGGAGTCGGGGCTATCGGGCTTACATTTGTATGCCTACTTGCTCTTCCTTGACTACACGACTCACCCATCAAAGGTGCTTCGTTTAGGCCTCTGTATAGGCTGTCTTTTTGGTTTCTAGTTGCTCTTGTCTTTGTTCTTGGGTGGATTGGTGCGGAGCCTGTAGAAGAGCCGTTTCTTACAATTGGGCAGCTTGCGTCCTTTTCTTTCTTTTTTTATTTTCTAGTCCTTATTCCATTTCTAGGTCCGCTAGAAGACGAGCTGCTTTCTGAAGTTTAATTGTTTTTTGTTCATAAATTTTTGAATTGGGAGATGGCCAAGCAGGTAAGGCTCCAAAGTTTGGTTTTGGTAATCACAGGTTCGAATCCCGTTCTTCCAGATGTAACCCTTTTTCAATGTCTTATCCCCCTATCGCCGGTTTCATGGTTCTTTCTGCTTTTATAGCAAGCTTTATTCTAGGACTGTCCTTTTTTGTGGCAAAACTCAAACCGGACGGAGAAAAAGTTTCGGCTTACGAGTGTGGGTTTGATCCTTTTGATGATGCTCGGGCTCGATTTGACGTTCGGTTTTATCTTGTTGCTATTCTTTTTATCATTTTTGATCTCGAGGTAACCTTTTGTTTCCCTTGGGCACTTACTCTTTTTTATAGCGGCCTTTTTGGTTTTTATAGTATAGTCTTTTTTCTGGGGCTTCTAACTCTTGGTTTTGTATATGAGTGACAAAAAGGAGCACTTGATTGGGAGTAATACTTTTTAAGGGTGAAAATAGCTGAGGCCGGTTTTAGCGCTAGATTGTGATTTTAGAGACGCGGGTTCAAATCCCGCTTTTTGCCTATTATTTTGTATATTCATATGAATATACAAACAAAGGATACGTTGTAGAGTGGTTTCTGCGCGGGTTTGCAACATCTGAGACGTCAGTTCGAGTCTGACCGTATCCTTCCTTTAAAAAGACTAACACTCCTTTTGTAAAAAAAAAGGGTTCTCGTGAAACCGGAAAAGTCCAAAAACGAAGGCTTTTCGGCTAAAAAACCGAGAAACTCCAAGAAAAGACGAGACACCCCTTGATGTTTTAGAAAGAAAACAAAAACGGGGGGTATTTAAACTTTTTCAAATGGGTGGTTACGTATTTTTCATAAAACACAAAAAAATGTTTTTTTTTAAACGAAGAGCTATTTTCTAGAACAGTCCGTTCGTTTTTTCAAAATCAAAAAGATCCAACAAACCCCCGTTTTTTTATTTTTAGTTATTTTAATTTTTTTATTTTGAGTAGGTTTATCACGGTTCGTATTTTTCATAAAACACAAAAAATGTTAAAAAAAAAAACGAAGAGCTATTTTCTAGAACAGTCCGTTCGTTTTTTCAAAATCAAAAATATCCAACAAACTCCCGTTCTTTTATCTTTAGTTATTTTAATTTTTTTGTTCGAGAAGGTTCTATATCCCGAATACGCCGTTTTTGTTTTATTTCTAAAACATCAAGGGGTGTCTCGTCTTTTCTTGGAGTTTCTCGGTTTTTTAGCCGAAAAGCCTTCGGTTTTGGTTTTTTTCCAGGGGGCTTTAAACTTTTGGAGATATGGCGTAGTCGGCTAACGCATACGCTTGATAAGCGTAAGAGCCCAGGTTCGAGCCCTGGTGTCTCCAGTTACTAAAAAAAACGGCGTATTTAAACTTTTTCAAATGGGTGGTTACGTATTTTTTAGTTTCTTTAATTTTTTTGAAAATACAGCACTCCTTTCCTTTATTTAAACAGGTGGTTTGTTGGTAAAAGGGTAGATGAATTGTTTTTGTTATTAGTTGTGTTTTATTTTTTAATGCTTTTTAATGTTTTTGGAATTTCACATGCCCAACTTAGGGTTATTCTTATTTTTTGGGTGTTTTTTAGTAGGTTTCATCTTGTACTTTATAATGAGGAGCTCCTGGTCCTTTTTTCTTTTTGTTGTTTTTGTTTTTGTGTTCAAAAGTATGCAGGTGCGGGTATTTTTGTAAGTTTTGCGGAGGCGACTGCACAGCGAAAGCGAGAGGCGGCAAACTCTCAAGTAAGTCGGGCAGTTGCTTGTGTAAACTTTATTGAATCAAAATTCAAAACAAAAGGTGCTTTCGGGCGCCGTTTTGCGCTTATTGAATCAGTTGTTGCTTTTCTTTGCGGATTTTGTAACAAACGTCTCGTTTTTCGTTGGTGTGTTCCTCTTCTGGATAAAATTTCACAAATTATAATTTGAAATCGGTGGCTAAATGCAGTGTCTGCAACTCTATTTGAGACTCGTGGGCTTGCTTCTAGGCTTAATATTATGCTCTTTCAGTCTTTCTTTGGTCGGGTAAAAAAAAGACCAACCAAAAAATCGAGGTTGTGATTTAAGTGATAATAGTTGTAAGGTTATCCCTTTCCTACTTTTAATATGCTTCTGTCTTTACTGTTATTTGTTGTATTCGTTGATAATTTACTTTTTTTTGATGCCTCAGCTTGATCTAGTTTCTTATTTTAGTCAATTTTTTTGACTTTTTTTCTTTTTCTCTTTTTTTTATCTTTTTAGTATTCGGCGGATCCTACCTAGACTAGCAAGGGTTTATAAGTTCCGTCAAGAGCAACAAAGTTCATCTAATTTTTCAGAAAACCCATTTTCGCCTTCCGCCGATTGTAAATTCGGGTTTAGCCGGGTTTTTCTTTCTGCTTTTTTTATGAAAACAAAATTTTATGAAAGTTTTAATGCTAACCTAGGGTGTGAGGTTTACGGTGTTCGAACACTATCTCGGTCGTTTTCTGGTATTTTTTGTATTTCACCAATTGTAGCTTATGCAACTGGGGTTGGTGCTGATTCGCGGTCACGTACGGGTTTTGTAACACAGGCAGCGGTTTTTTATCTTCTTACATGGGAGGGTACTCCGAGTATTTCAAAGCCAGCTGTTTCGGAGCAAAAAAAACCGGTTTCTTCAAAGGGTAAGAAAAGCTCTGCAAAAAGAACGAAGAAACGTTTGTTTATAAATAAAAAAAAATTTAAATTAATATGATTTTTAGTCCTCTTGAACAATTTTCAGTTCTTCTAATCTTTCCTCTTTTTGTTGGGTCCTTTGACTTCAGTTTTACGAATTCAAGTCTATTTTTTTTTCTTGCTGTTGGACTAACTGCTCACCTTTTTTCGATAACGACAGAAAACGGGGGCAGGCTTTCTCCGACACATTGACAGCTTATTGTGGAATCTGTGTATTTTTTCGTTGTTTCTATAGTACAGGGCCAGCTTGGTTCTGTTGGAAACCGTTACCTTCCCATTCTTTTTTCTCTTTTTTGTTTTCTCGCGAGTATTAACCTCATTGGGATGATCCCGTATGCCTTTACAAGTACAAGCCACCTTGCAATTACAATAAGTCTTTCTTTTGTTTTTTTTATTGGGGTCACTCTAATTGGTTTTCGACGTCACGGCCTTCATTTTTTTTCTCTGTTTCTTCCTTCGGGTGCACCACTTGCGCTCGCCCCTCTTCTTGTTGTTCTCGAAATCGTATCTTATAGTTTTCGAGGAATTAGCCTAGGGGTCCGGCTTTTTGCGAATATGATGGCGGGCCATACGCTTGTCAAAATTCTTTGCGGTTTTAGTTGATCAATGCTAGGAAACGGTCTTCTTCTTACGGTAGGTAGTGTTCTTCCTTTTGGTGTTGTTGTTGCCCTTACTGGTCTTGAGCTAATGGTTTGTGTTCTGCAGTCTTATGTTTTTTGTGTCCTGCTTTGCATTTACCTGAACGACTCAGAAAATCTCCATTAAAAAGAAATGGCAACTATTTTTCAACTGTTTCGCAAACGCCGATCAAAACAAAAACTTAAAAAACCGAAACTACATGCTCCACAATTTCTTGGTAGCTGTCTTCGTGTTTTTACACGGTCACCAAAAAAGCCGAATAGTGCTGTTCGAAAGGTTGCTCTTGTTCGATTTCTGCGCCTAAAAACAAAGGTCTTTGTTTATATTCCTGGTGAAGGGCATTCTCTACAGGAGCATTCAATGGTTCTTGTTAGAGGTGGTAGGGTCAAAGACCTGCCCGGAATTAAACATCGTATTATTAGAGGCGTTTATGGCCTCAGTGGGGTAGTTGGTCGAAAAAAAGGTCGGTCGAAGTATGGGGCAAAACGGCTGCATAGATTAGTTTTGTTATTTGAAGCTCTATATTTTTGAGAATGTGACGCAGTGGTAGCGTGTTGGCTTGTCGCGCCAAAGGCCGCGAGTTCAAATCTCGTCATTCTCGTTTTTGTTTTTAACTATGGATTCTCGTTTTATTCTACCTGCTATAATATTTCTTTTTTTTATTGGTATCGGTGGTATTATACTAAATAGAAGAAACCTTCTTCTAATGCTTATAAGCGTTGAGCTTATACTGCTTGCTGTAAATATCCAGCTTTCTCTTTTTGCACTAATACTTGATGATCTTATTGGGGTTATTATAGCCCTACTTGTTCTAACGGTTGCTGCAGCGGAATCTGCAATTGGACTAGCTCTTCTGGTTGTTCATTATCGAATTCGAGGCAGTATTTCTACAGACCTTCTTCGTCTTCTTAAAAATTTAGTTTTTAAGACAACGGTTTTGTTGAGAAAGTGGCTGAGCGGTTTAAAGCGGCGGATTGTAATTCCGTTAGGTTTTCCTATCACAAGTTCAAATCTTGTCTTTCTCATTTATAATGTTTTATAGAATTGTCGTGCGTTTTTTTTTTTTTCTCTTTCAATCTCTTGGCCTTATTGTTCCTCTTCTTCTTGCTGTTGCTTTTCTTACACTTGCTGAGAGAAAGGTTATAGCGTCAATACAGCGTCGAAAGGGTCCAAACGTTGTTGGTTTCTTTGGTATTCTTCAGCCTCTTTGTGATGGCCTTAAGCTACTGATTAAAGAGCCCGTTCTCCCGAACAGTGCCAATCTCGTTATTTTTATCGGCGCGCCAATACTGACGTTTATACTTGCCCTGCTAGCGTGAGCGTGTATCCCATTCGGTGAAGGAGTTGTTTTCGCGGATCTAGATCTTGGAGCTCTTTACCTTTTCGCTGTTTCGTCTTTTGGGGTTTACGGGGTTCTACTGGCGGGTTGATCAAGTAATTCAAAATATGCTTTTCTTGGAGGACTTCGCTCTGCGGCCCAAATAATTAGTTATGAAGTTTCTATGGGGCTGATTCTAATTAACGTGTTTCTTTGCTCAGGTAGCCTCAACCTTTCAAAAATTGTAATAAGTCAACAAAGTTGTTGATACCTTTTTCCTCTTTTCCCTCTTCTTGTTATATTCTATATCTCTTGTCTTGCCGAAACCAATCGAGCCCCTTTTGATCTACCAGAAGCGGAAGCCGAACTAGTTGCTGGGTATAACGTGGAATATTCTTCCATAGGTTTTGCTCTTTTTTTTCTTGGGGAATACGCCAATATGATCCTTATAAGCGTACTTTGTTCGCTACTTTTTCTTGGAGGTTGGCTAGCTCCTTTTAATCTTCCTTTTTTTTATTGGGTTCCTAGTAGCTTTTGGCTAGGTGTCAAAACTTGTTTTTTTCTTTATCTTTTTATTTGAGTCCGGGCGGCGTTTCCGCGTTACCGATATGACCAACTTATGCGGCTTGGGTGAAAAGCGTTTCTGCCACTGTCTCTTGGTTTTACCCTGCTAACAAGCGGACTACTACTTAGCCAAGGAGGGCTGACTTTTCCTGGTTTTTGTTTTTTGTTTTCTTGTGGATGTTTTCTGCAAAGGCAGGTTTTTGTTTTTTAACAAAATTTATGGGCGCGAAACCCATCATCCGTTTTTCTGTTTATTTAAACGTGGTGTTATGATGTATTACTTGTTTTATAAAACTTTTTGTAAAAAAACGTAAGAGATATTTGACACCATTCTTAAATCGTTAGAAACTTATAAATGTTTTTTTATTCACTAGCAAAAAAACTGGCACATCCTCTTTTTTTTTATTACGGTAACTCTTATTTTTTCTCGAAACCCAAAAGGTTTCGTGTTTTTAAATTTCACCGCTCTTTTTGACAAAGTACCGGGCAAACAAATCGTTTTCTTTGTCGATTTAAGTATTATAACGATCGATTTTATAATCTTTCCGTTTTTGGTAAACGCATAATAAAAGAATCTTTTAGTAAACCGCTATTTTTTGACTTTTCTATTACAAAACTGTCGTCGCTGTTTCCACATCGTTGACTTGGCGTAGTTCTGCTGTTTTCAGGTTTTGCGAAAAGTACAAAGGAGGTTTTTTTTTTTCTACGCTCTGGTTTTGTTTTTGTAAATGGTAAGCGGCAGTTTAGATATCGACGCGTTCTTACACAAGGTGACGTTGTTTCACTACAAAAACCAATTTCGCGATTTTCTGAAAAAGTACCGATTAATCCGCATTATTTTGTGGCAAACGCGAAAACGTCTTCTCTGCTTTTTCTTGGGTTTTCTGGAGTGCTTTTTATGCCAGGTCTTCAATTTCAACCTTTTCTTGTTCCTAAAAAAAATGCTCTAAAAAGCAGAAAGCGTTTTCAGCAACGAGTGAATCATGTTAAAAAAGTTTTTTTTCGAAATTTAAAGTTTTCTTGTTTTTGAATGTTTTTGTTAAAAATACAGAAAGTGGCGCAGTGGCAGCGTATCGGTTTTGGGTATCGGGGGCCGCCGGTTCGAATCCGGCCTTTCTGATTTTTTTATAAAAAAATGACTATTAAAAATTATCCTCTTGCTCGTCGAAAAGCTGCCCGTTTTGGTTTTTATTCAGAACGTTTTGCTCTTAATATGCGCAAGTGCTTTTTTCTTGATAAACACCTAATACATTTTTGTTTTCCCCTAGTTTCTTTTACACTTTCGGCTCATAGCCTAGAATCCCGCCCATTTCTATGAATTAGTTCGATTCTTCGAACGATTCGCTGTAATCGTTTTCAAAATATAAACTTTCGACTTCTTAAATCTGATTTTTTTGTTAAAATAGACAGTCTGTTTAATCGCCTTTATCGTAATAAACCAAGTAGCCTTATTGCGATTAAAGGTGCGACTGTTTCAATAAAAAGGATTTTTGCACGTTTTCGCAGAAAAGGGAAATTTACCGATTGGCGTTTTGGGTGGGTGTTTGCCTTTTCTCCGCTTTTTCGGTCGTCTTTTGATTTTTTTGCAAAACTTCTTCTTTCTAGGCAGGATAAAATTTCTGGACAGTTTATATCTTCCTCTTTTTTTGCGTTTCAAAGAGCACAGGTTTCACAAAAAACACTTATTAGTAATAAAGGCTCTCTTCTTCTACGTTTTACAGAGAACTTTATAATAAAACAATTTAAACAAGCATATAAAATTTGTATTTTTGATACAAAAAAATCTAACTTTTTTTTTTCCAGTCAGCTTTTTGTAAAGGAGCTTTGTTTTCTTTTCCTTGTTCTAAAAAAAAAAAGAATAGCTAAAGAATTCTTTAAAGTTTTTCGAAGTTGGCTTATATTTCGTGTTCAAAAATCTTTTGCCTTTGGAATCAAAGGTGTTTCTGTTGTAATTTCTGGTCGGCTGCCTGGACGTGGGAAAGCCGGGATAAAGAAGTTTCGTGTGGGGAAAACCCCGTTTCAAAATAGCAAACAAAGGCTTGATTTTTGACATCAATCTTTTAGATCCTCGCGGGGCGTATTTCATGTTAAAGTGTGGGTGCTCTATTTGTTTAGAGGCCTTGTTACTTTTTGCCCTTATCGTCTAATGGCTAGGACATTACTTTTTCACGGTGAAAACGCGAGTTCAATTCTCGCTGAGGGTATTTTAAGCTTTTGTATTATAACATAAAAACATGTTTAACTTTTGGGTTTGATTCTGGCTCCGGAAGAACGCTAGCAGCAAGCTTTAGACATGCAAGTATAAAAACGATTTTTTGTTTTTGCGCACGGGCGAGAAAGTTAAAGAACTTTTTATTGATCGGAGTAGTGAAAAAAGTAGTTTTTCGAAATAAATGGCTTTAACGAGATCAGGTAGTTGGTGTAGTACAATCGCTCACCAAGCCAAAGACCTCAAGTAGTTCTGAGTAGGAAGATCTACCGCATCGAAACTGAAATAAGGTTCGAACTCTATAAAGAGGCAGCAGTCAGGAATCTTGGACAATGGGCGAAAGCTTGATCCAGCTATGCTGCGTGATGAAAATAGGCTTTTTTAAGTCTGGTTTATCGTTAATCAAAAAAATAAGATTATTTGTCTTAAAAAGTCCTGGCAAACTTCGTGCCAGCAGCCGCGGTAAAACGAAGAGGGCGAGCGTTTTCCACAAGGACTGGGCGTAAAACGTGAGTGGGTTGGTTTTTTATTAAGAATTAGATCCTTTTCTTTTTTCCCAAAGAAAATGTTTTTTCTCGAAAACTTAGAGAATATTAAAAAGGTACGGGTAATTACGAGCGTAGAGCTAAGATTCTAAAATCCTCGTAGGAAAGCCAGAGGTGAAAGCCCCTACCAAGAAATTTCTGTCACTATATCACGAAAGCGTGGGGAGCAAAAAGGATTAGATACCCTTGTAGTCCACGCCGTCAACGATGCTAGTTACTTTTTTGTTAACACAAAAACTAGCTGCCTGGGAAGTACGGTTGCAAAACTAAAACCCAAAGAAACTGTCGGGAGTCGGCCTTAGCGATGGAGTATGCTGCTTTATTCGATGCAACGCGCAGAACCTTACCATTTTTTGAAAACTATACGAGTTTTTGATTCTGTAGCACAGGTATTGCATGGCTGTCGTCAGTTCGTGTCGTAAGACGTTTGGTTTAGTCCTTTTTACGAATGAAATACATATTTTCTATTTCTGATGAAGAAAAGAAAAAAAATCTCTAAAAATAATTAGTTCGATTGAAAATTGTGCGATGTCAAGTCTTTATGGTCTCAATAAAATGGGCTGCAAGCATACTACAATATAAAAAATAGAAAGTTGCGCGATTGCGAAAGGAAGCTATCCTTTAATTTTTTATAAACGGATTGTTTTCTGTCACTCGAAAACATGAAGAAGGAATCGCAAGTAATCGTAAATAAGTTATGTTACGGTGAAAGAGTATCCTGGCTTTGAACACACCGCCCGTCACACGCTAGCATTTGCTTGTTTTCAAAATAATAACTCTTTTTTTATTGTGTTGTTATGCTTTAAAAAAAAAAGTGATTATAAAAAAGCAGGGAAAAACTGGGGTGAAGTCGTAACAAGGTTGCCGTAGAGGAATCTGTGGCAGGATTATCTCAAGCTTTTAAATGTAAGCTTTTTTGTAAAAAACTAACCACTTTTACAAAAAATCTTTTGTAAAAAAAAGAAATAAAGAATGTTAGAAGGTGTAACTCAGTTGGTAGAGTGTGTCGCTTACAACGATAATGTCCTTGGTTCAAGTCCGAGCACCTTCATTGTTTTTTGTTTTTAATATGGTTTCAATTTATTCTTTTTGTTTTCCTCTACTATCGTTCCTTCTAGCGGACGCCGCCGAGTCTTGGCAAGTTAGTTTCCAAGACCCAGCAACCCCGATTATGCAAGGAATTATCGATTTTCATCATGATGTTTTTGGGTTCATGCTTTTTATTCTGGGTTTTGTTCTTTGGATAATAAGCCGTACTCTTTGGCACTTTACAATTAGTGAGTCGTATCGTCCGGATAATGAAGTTGTTGCTAAAATTGTGCATAACAGCTTTGTTGAAATCGTTTGAACAGTTGCTCCTAGTTTCATGCTAATAGCAATTGCGGTTCCTTCTTTTGCCCTTCTTTATTCTATGGATGAGGTGGTTGAGCCTTCTGTTACTCTAAAAGTTGTTGGTCATCAATGGTATTGGTCGTATGAGTATGCCGATTATGCCATTGACGATACAACAGCGGTCGTTTATGATAGTTATATAATCCCAGAAGACGATCTCGAACTTGGCCAGCTGCGTCTGCTTGAAGTTGACAGTCGTGTTGTTCTTCCGTCTAATACCCATATCCGTGTTATTGTTACAGCTGCTGATGTTCTACACAGTTGAGCTGTTCCTTCTCTAGGGATTAAGTGTGACGCAGTTCCGGGCCGTCTTAACCAGGTTTCTATTTACATGCAGCGTTTTGGTGTTTTTTTTGGTCAATGCTCTGAACTTTGCGGGGCGAATCACGGATTTATACCGATTGTTGTTGAATCTGTTTCTTTTGATGATTTTATTATTTGGCTAGAGGCTAAAATTTCTGAAATTTTATTTATCATTTAAACGTTTGTTATGCTTGTTCGTCTTTTTTTTAGGGTCTTTTCTTTTTGTAAACCTTTCTTTTAATGTCTGCGTTTCTGCATCGTTGGCTGTTTTCAACTAATCACAAAGATATTGGTACACTTTATATCATTTTTGGCGCGTTCTCTGGTATCCTGGGAACTTGTTTTTCGATACTTATTCGGATGGAGCTTTCACAGCCGGGTAATCAAGTGCTTGCAGGAAACCATAATCTTTACAACGTCATCATTACAGCACATGCTTTTCTTATGATTTTTTTTATGGTTATGCCAACACTCGTTGGCGGTTTTGGGAATTGGTTTGTACCGCTTCTTATTGGTGCTCCTGACATGGCTTTTCCACGTCTAAATAACATCAGTTTTTGGCTACTACCTCCGTCTCTCGTTCTTCTTCTTAGTTCTGCTCTTGTGGAAGTAGGTGCTGGTACAGGTTGGACAGTATACCCCCCACTTTCTAGTATTCTTGCTCATTCTGGGGGGGCGGTTGATCTTGCAATTTTTTCTCTTCACCTTTCTGGAATTTCGTCTATTCTAGGAGCTATTAATTTTATTACAACCGTTTTTAATATGCGCGCTCCTGGTATGGCTATATATCGTCTTCCGCTTTTTGTTTGGTCAATTCTCATTACAGCGTTTCTTCTTCTCCTTAGTCTGCCTGTTCTTGCGGGAGCTATTACTATGCTTCTCACTGACCGAAATTTCAATACAAGCTTTTTTGACCCTGCTGGTGGTGGAGACCCTATTCTGTATCAACACCTTTTTTGGTTTTTTGGGCATCCAGAGGTTTACATTCTGATTCTTCCAGGTTTCGGAATTGTAAGTCATATCGTTGCAACTTTTTCAAGAAAACCTGTTTTTGGGTATCTAGGAATAGTTTATGCGATGCTTTCAATTGGTGTTCTTGGGTTTATTGTATGAGCCCACCATATGTACACGGTAGGCCTAGATGTAGATACGCGTGCTTATTTCACAGCAGCAACTATGGTTATTGCCGTGCCTACCGGTATTAAAATTTTTAGTTGAATTGCAACTATGTGGGGTGGTTCTCTGTATCTTAAAACGCCAATACTTTTCGCTATTGGGTTTATTTTTCTATTTACTCTAGGAGGGCTGACTGGTGTTATTCTGGCAAATTCTGGTCTAGATATTGCTCTTCACGATACGTACTACGTTGTTGCACATTTTCATTATGTGCTTTCTATAGGAGCTGTCTTTGCTATGTTTGCGGGATTTTATTACTGGATTGGTAAAATGTCGGGTATAATATATCCAGAAACTCTGGGTCAGGTACATTTTTGGCTTTTTTTTGTTGGAGTCAATATTACGTTTATACCAATGCATTTTCTAGGCCTTGCTGGGATGCCTCGCCGAATTCCAGATTACCCGGACGCCTATGCTGGGTGGAATGCCCTTGCAAGTTTTGGTTCGTATCTTTCTATTCTCGGAGCTGTCCTCTTTTTTGTAGTTGTATATCTTACGCTAACGTCAACTAGGCGCCACTATGTTCCTGATTATTGGGGTGAGCAGTATCTAGTTCAATTCCAAGAGGAGAGCACAATTCCCCTGAACGCTTTTTTTGTTCATGAAGAGATACCCGGTTCTTCAACACTAGAATGAACTCTCCCATCCCCGCCAGCATACCACACTTTTGAAGAGCTGCCTGCGCTTCGTAGTCATTATGAGAAAGTTAGTAGATTTACCGTCGTCGGCAAAACACTCGCTTAGTCTCCTCCTTTTTTAAGCTAGATCAAACCATATTAGGTTGTAGGAGGTTTTTTTTTCTCTGTTTTTATTAACGTGTTCCGGGCTGTGTTTGATTTTATGACAACAACGGTCATATGCTAGAAGGAGCAAAACTAATTGGCGCAGGTTGCGCAACAATTGCACTTGCAGGTGCAGGTGCGGGTATTGGTGTTGTTTTTGGAAGCCTTATTAATTCCGTAGCGCGTAACCCATCGCTGACAAAGCAGCTGTTTGGTTACGCCATTCTTGGATTTGCGCTTACAGAAGCGATTGCACTATTTGCACTAATGATGGCTTTTCTTATTCTTTTTGTTTTTTTGTTTTCGTAAAAAACTTTACAAAAAAATAAAAAAACATTTTGTTTTTTGACTCGGTTCTAATGTAAAAGGTTGCTACTTTGTGTTTGTGGCGGAATAGGTAGACGCAACGGTTTTAGGAGCCGTCGACTTTTGTTGTAAGAGTTCAAGTCTCTTCAAGCACA